CGATCTTTTCGTAGGCGTTTGCCCCCGATCCAATCGGGGGATCGAATTGATTATAAAAACATGAGTTTAATTAGTCGATTTATTAGTGAACAGGGAAAAATATTATCTAGACGAGTGAATAGATTGACTTTGAAACAACAACGATTAATTACTATTGCTATAAAACAAGCTCGTATTTTATCTTTGTTACCTTTTCTTAATAATGAGAAACAATTTGAAAGAACCGAGTCGACCACTAGAACTTCTAGTCTTAGAGCCAGAAAAAGATAGGTTTACTCTTTCTTCACTTGAATTCAACTTCCCATTCGAACTCAAACGCGGATTTCTATTTTGTTGGAAAAATACAAGAATCCGGATTTAATTCTCGTGTCGTAAGAAAAAAAATAATAATCTGGGAAGAAGCAATTTTTTTATTGAACGTGTTGATTCATATTTATTTTGACTACTTTCTCATATTTTATCATATTCTATTAATTTTTATTCGACCTTCCCGGAGTTCATTCTCCGGGCAACTCCGTTTAGCCGGTGGATTCCTTCCAACCTACTTCTTTTATGATCTCATTGGAAATCATATAAAGACAATTCCTATTTGATATAGCTATTTGTGCAAGTATTTTACGATTAAGAAGCAACTGTCTCTTGTACAGATCGTTTATTAATCTACTATAACTATAGCATACCCCCCTTTCACGAATTGCTGCATTTATTCGAGTGATCCACAAACGACGAAATTTTATTTTTTGCCTATCCCTATCCCGATGAGCCGAAACCAAAGCTCTTATTTTTTGTTGAGTAATAGTTCGAGTAAGTCTTGAATGAGCCCCCCGAAAGCTTGATGCAAATAAACGAATTTTTGTTCTACGTCTCCGAGCGATATATCCCCGTCTAATTCTGGTCATTGAATAAATGAAACTTTAACGAATAACTAATAGATTTCCTTTCTTTCAGTTATTCTTTTGCCCCTTTCCTAGTATATTAATAACAAAACGGATTTTTCCAATGTATAAACTAAAAATTCCAATGGCTTTGGCTACTATAACCTTCCCAACCACGATTTTTTATTTTTTCTAGGCATTTCACTTCGAAATACGAAATTGTACTATACTAGGTATTAAAAATAAAAAAAAAAATAGCAATGATAAAGAAATAGTGGATTTCATCGTTTCTATGGTTACTTCTTAAACGGTGAGGTCTTCTCTATACACCGGAGCCTTTACTTCATTTAATCAATGTTATTGCTAACTTGTATAGTTCACATTCTTCGGCTCTACCCATGAATTATCCAGTAATAGGTCTTTCACAACGAGCTCTACCTATACAGTAACGGTATTTAATTATGAAAGTTGGCTGGGTAGCTGACCCTGTTAGTCCGTTCTTGCAAGAGGGGTCTATGTTAACTAATATTTCCTCCGCTTAATGGATAACCATTTGCTACCAATGGAGAATTGCTTCTCATCTTGAATTGAGGTGAGTGGATTTACACCAATAGAAACCATAAATTTCATACACAATAAAAGGGATATGATCCATTTTCTTATTTTTAGATAGGAAATGTAGTTCGTTTTTCCTTTCTATCCTATTTAATCATTGATATTCGAACATTGTTCTCTTTCCTTTGTTCTAGTTCATGATCTGAACGAGTCGCACATACACCCTAGTACATGTTCCTCGACGCTGAGGGCATCCCCGAAGCGCGGGGGATTTTGTGACATTTCTAATTGGCTGTCTTGTATTTCTAATAAGTTGTTTAATAGTTGGCATGTTGAATCATATACATAATGGGCTGGTTTAGATCGATCCTAACCGGATGATTATGAATTACTTTTATTCAATAGAATAGTAAATAAAAGTCATAGAATATTAAACTCGGCAGGAGTAATTTCAAATCACGAATTGACGCGAAATCCAGGCTATTGTCATTCAACAGCTACAAGATCAACAATTCCATAAGCTTGGGCCTCTGTTGCTGACATAAAAACATCTCTTTCCATGTCTTCGGATACAACCCATAAGGGTTTGCCCGTTCTTTGTACATAAACCCTTGTCAGGGTTTCACGTAGTTTCAGCAGTTCTCCCACTTCCAGGATGAATTCTCCCGTTGCTACTTCAGAAAAAGAACCAGCAGGTTGATGGATCATTACCCTGATGATATAAGATAATAAAAGGTTTCTCTATTTCGCATGATGAGGGGAAGATAAAAGAAAGATAAAAGAATAACAAGAAAAAAAGATAGAATCGAACAACCGTACGGGCATCTTTTATGCATTGCATACGGCTTTACAATAAAATTGACCCTTACCTTCCATCAAAGAAAGAAAAAAATAGGATCGATCAGACCCCGATAGGTAAATGATCAACTTACCACCCTTCCTTTCGGAGGAATTCAAAAATACTATGATGGCTCCGTTGCTTTATATATTTATTATATTTTTTTGTCTGTGATTTGTCTGTGATTCAGCAATCCCAAAGTTGCTTTTTTATTTGATCAAATAAACTAAGG